TTCTTTCGATACAAGACGACACAAGAAAAGGATTTTCTTGTGTCGTCTTGTATCGAATCGAATAGACGATTAGGAAGACTAAGAATACTTTCTATAAATCTTTTTTCCTTTCGTTTTTCCCGTCCTTGCCTTTTATTCTATTCCTTTGTATTTGTATGCTTATTTTCTATAATTAGGAATGGTATACAAGTAATGAGTTTCAGACATCCCGCAAAATAAAAAATAGTATAAAAAAAAAACAAACAAAGAAAAGACTTATAGAATTTTTTGAATCATATATCATTCTATCAATCAACAAGAATTTGGCACTTTTTTTTAAGGAATCTCTAGATCTAGAAATTCATTTCGTACAACTGAACCTTTTCAAACTGTTTCTTTTTCAGAACCAAAAATATTTGTGCCAAAATCACAGATGCCAAGAATAACAGAAGGCCTTGGACTCGTAATGGATCTTGAAGCACTATTTCTGCGTCTCCCTGACCAAACCCTCCTACATTTGGATTACTTGTTAATGGTTGATCAAGCTTGATGGATTCACCTTCTGAAACAAGAAGTTCTGGTCCTGGAGGTATAATATCAACCACTTGACGTCCTTCTGATGCATCAACTATGGTTATTTCATATCCCCCCTTTTCTTTACGTGCTATTCTGCTTACTATACCAGCTGATGTAGCATTATAAACTGTATTGTTACTCTTACTACCATCAGGATAAATCTGACCCCTTCCTCTGTTCCCACCTACATATATGGGATATTTTAAGAAGTGAACGTCTTTTTTCGTAGCAGGGTCGGGGGAAAGAATAGGAAAGACGATTTCACTATATTTCTGACCGGGAACAGGACCTATCACAAGAATATTTCTTTTATTAGGACGATAACACTGAAAAGAAAGATTGCCCATCTTTTCTTTCATTTCGGGAGAAATACGATCGGGGGGGGCTAATTCGAATCCCTCGGGTAAAATAAGAACAGCTCCTACATTCAAAGCTCCCTTTTTACCATTAGCAAGAACTTGTTTCAGTTGCATATCATAAGGAATTCGAACAACTGCTTCAAATACAGTATCAGGAAGTACAGCTTGCGGAACTTCAATATCCACGGGCTTATTAGCTAAATGGCAATTGGCACATACAATTCGCCCAGTTGCTTCTCGTGGATTTTCATAACCCTGCTGCGCAAAAATGGGATATGCATTTGAAATAGATGCTCGAGTTATTACATATATCATGATCGATACATAAATGGATCGAGTCATCTGTTCTTTTACCCAAGAAAAAGTCTTTCTATTTTGCATGGTCCAATCATTGATCCCCGGAATTTCTACAATAAATTTGATAGGTAGCTAGTAGAATTCCCTATCCACGAGTTTGCCATTGTATTGATTGTACTGAAAGAATTGTACTGGTGGAATATAGTATGAATACCTTGAATTGAAAAGGTAGAAGTATAAAGAATAAGTAAGATTAAAAATGATTTCTTTATACACGAAGAAAGATTCTGATTTGATTGATATCAAAAGATCTAATCAATTATTCATTCATTCATTGAATGATAAATTACTACAAGCGAAGGAGATACACGATTTAAAAAATGGAAGATCCAATATTTCACAATTGTATCTAGAATCACTGGAAAAGTGGAAACAAGACCAGATATAATCTGGTCATTCTGAGCCAATCCAAAATCGTTGTAGATCGAACCAATCATTAGTTCCCAACCATGGGTCGAGTGAAATCCGATCCATAAATCAGTAACTAAAAGAATCGAAAAAGCTTTGATTGTATCACTTAAGTTATAGAGAAATTCCTGAATCCAAGAATTTAGAATGAAAAGTTCTTCATTACCCAGAACAAAATAACCACTTAGAATAGCGAAACAGATTAGATTTGTAGATAAATGCAAAATGATATGGAAATGAGATTCATTGTGTCTTTGGACCAATTGTATTGTTTCCTTGTGCATTCCTATACGAAGGCTTTGCATATGTGTCTCCGAGTACTCCTTTATCATCTCGTCCAACAGGAATAGTTCTTCTAATTCCATAAATTTTTCTAGAACATTTTTCTCTTGAATATCATTCAAAAGGATTTCGGATTGCCTGGTATTCCACCAATGAATAACCCAAGTTTCTAGACATTTATTAAATGAGAGAGAAACCCACCAGGGCAAAAAGAGTATAGACACAAGATATGGGAGGGAAGCCAATGCTTTCTTTTTTTTCATTCTGTATCTGTGATGTGAATTGTTAATGAACCTGTTTCATTCGTCGATTCTATCTGAAATTTATATGAAGCACGAGTTATATAACAAGAGCCTATAACTCTAACAAGAATAAGGTATCGAACCTATGGATCTTTTCCTATTTTTGTTTTTGTGTAAGAATTGACTCTTTGGATCTAGAATAGAACATAGAAGAAGGCCCTTTTCGAATGAAAAAAAAAAGAAGTAAATATTCTTTCCATATTCCAGAGATCCCGATTAGGCAAATTGTAACCGATTTCCTCTTCATTTATTCCTTTCCATGAAGACTCGAAAACCCATTTGAACTAACGAATAGAATTTGGATTTAAAGACGAACCCTACCGGATCCTTTCATTCTTTTATTTCTATTTCGAATTCGAAAGATTTCACTGTCTAACCGCAGCGCGGGGATAGGGTATCAATTCAAAGTCCTAAAAAGAGGAATTCTATTTTACGAAAACAAAAGACATGTTAGGATATTTGATGAATCTATACTTATTAGACCTTTTACTAGTATAAAGAGTAAAGCTGGACGCCATGTGTATGCGTATAAAAAATAGTTTTTGTGTACAAATAGTTTCTATTCTCCTTAATAGATTTTAAAATCTATTTTATTTGATTAGTTATATTAGATTTTATTAATATTGTTCCATATACTCCCTCCTGCTTTTGAGATGTATTAAGTTCCTTCTCTCATGCTGAGATTGATTCTTCAGTTCATTTCAAAATACTTCAATGGGTACGCGCAAGAAATAGGCCAATTCGGCAGCTTTTTGTTCAATTTCTCGTGGAGTCAAATTCTCATCAGTACGGGTCAAGGGAATGGCTCCTTGGCCCCTTATTTCCATATAAAGGACACGACGAGGAAAAAGACCCTCTCTCACCTCCATTCTGATTGATTGGATATCTTTCAGAAAGAAACGAAGGAAGATGCGACGATTTCTTCCAGGAAATCCCCAACGAAAAAGGGACATTATACCTTCTTTTCTATCGAATCGGTCATAACCACTACCTACATTCCATGAAATTGTGCACCACAAATAAGAACTAATGAATAGACCTGCGATCCCATAGAAAGACATCACGATCCCTTGTGGGAAAAAAGGAATTTGCTGAGACGGAAATACGGATATCAGATTTTTACCAAGATAACTGGAAGTTCCAACCACTAAGAATCCTAGTGAACCTAAAAAAAGGATACAGGCCCAGCAAAAATTACTTGTTTTTCGAGACCCCGTTATAAGTTCTATCCATATAAGTTCTGATCGCCAGTTCATACTATACTAGATCCAGTTGCATTCGATTGGAATTGAGAGAATAACCCAAATGGATTTGACTCGACTTTATTGCTTGATCCCGAAGTAACTTTCATCAACTAGCAGCATTCCGACGGGAACCATTAGGAATAATTGGTTAGATACATTGAGTTTCTATTTCAAATATTTTTCAAAAAAGATTTGCTGATCATTTTGAATTTAATCATTTAATTTATTAAGCTATAACCGCATATACATGCATTAATGCGTATATTATGCATCGGCATACATAACAAAACAACTCTTCCATTTGTTTTCGGAAAGGCCACATATCATATATCCTACCATATTACATGAAAAAAGCATCTGTATGATGATCCAGTGTTGAAAGAAATTGATGAGATTTGGTCCCATCATATTTAGACAATCTTATTTCTTTGGACATAAAGAGATAAAGAAGCCATTGCGATTGCCGGAAAGACTAGGCCCACTAAAGGAACAAAAATAGAGGGAAAGTTCAAATCTATCATAGAATGGGTACCTCGATTTCATATTTGTACCTATTATAATTATAAATTATAATTATAAAGATATCTTATGATAAGTCTATCTATTAGATAGAATATTAAGATAATCTTAATATGAAGTATTTAAGAATCAATAACGAATGTAGAACTAAATGAAGTGTACCTATTCCTCTTTCTACACGAATATGTATGAGAATCCGCTGGATTCTTCTTCTCCCATCCTTATCTTCATCGTCTTTCTATCTTTCCTTTCAAAAAACATTTTTTTTTGAAAGGAAAGATAGAAAGGAGTTTCTTATGAGTTCCCGACTTTAACCAATCTTATCCAACAAACAGGGATTTCTAGTGAAAAACGGGGATTCTCGGTAAATAGAAAGAACCTCTATATTCTTATTATTTGTTATTTGAATATTTCTATTTGATTTATTTGATTTGAAATTTCTTCTTTTTTACTATTTTCTTTTCATTTTTTCGATATCTTTTTTGAATCTTGATTCAAGGGAAGGAAACCATGTAGCTGAAATAACTCATTCAGAACACCTTTTAAAGGATTACGTGGTACGATTGGGTCGAATAAGCCCTTATGGAATAAATACTCAGCCACTTGTGAACCGTCGGGTACTGTCTTTTTCAATGTTTGTTCAATTACTCTTTTACCCGCAAACGCAATGTAGGCATTAGGTTCAGCAATAATGATATCTCCCAACATACCAAAACTTGCCGTAACTCCGCCAGTTGTAGGAGATGTAAGGATTGATACATAGAATAATTTTTTATTTGATTGATAATCATATGAAGCAGAAGATATTTTAGCCATTTGCATCAAGCTCAAACTCCCTTCTTGCATGCGTGCTCCTCCAGAAGCACACACAATAATGACAGGTAGAGATCGATTAGTAGCATACTCGATCAAACGGGTGATTTTCTCACCTACTACGGATCCCATACTACCTCCCATAAACTGAAAATCCATAACTCCAATTGCTATGGGAATACTATTTAGTTGACCTACGCCCGTTTGAACAGCTTCAGTTAAACCCGTTTTTCTTTGATAAAAAGAGATGCGATCTATATAAGGTTCCTCCTCTGAATGAAATTCAATGGGGTCCACAGAGACCATATCTTCATCCATAGGCTCCCAAGTGCCAGGATCAATAAAGAGTTCGATTCTGTCTGAACTACTCATTTTCAAATGATATCCGCAGTGTTCACAAATATTCATTTTTGAACTAAAAAATTTTTTATAATTTAATCCATAACAACTCTCACATTGAACCCATAACTGTTTGTATTTTGTATTTATATCGAAATCATTAGATATTTCTCTTATATTGAAATAACTGCTACTAGTTTTGATACTAGAATTTCCACTTTCAATACTACTTATACTTTCCGTACAAATGAAACTATAAATGTAACTGTCGATACCACTGTAAATGTCACTATTAAGACTGATTTCAAAACGAAGATAACTATCAATGCAACTATTAATGTGATTATTCCAATTAGATTGAGTATCATACATGGAATAATAATAGTAGTAATTACTACTATTAGACTCACTATTTAAATAACCAGGAAAAAGAATCTCTAGTTCACTCAAAAAAGAACTAGCATTGTCTATATCAAAAATCTGATTTTCAATATCAAAATATACAGAATAAGTGTCACCATTACTATTTCTAACTAAAAAAGTATGATCAGAGATCAAACTCCAAATATTCCTGCTATCAAATAAATAATTTAGATAATTAATATTACTAAAACTATAACTGTCCCAACTAGGAATCTTTTTCTCCGCATCATTTTTCATAGGCTCTTCACTTCCACTGGTATATCCAAGAGCATCAAGACTATCCATTGATTTACTTAGTCCACACCTATGTTCTAACTTCTTGTTAGACAACATCGAATTGAACCAACATTTTTCCATAGATTCTTTCTGCCCCCTATTTTATGAAAACCTAATACTAATAAATGAATAGTCATTCGATGAAGAAAAAATCATTTTACTCTTTCTTTTTTCTTTCTCATCAGAATTCAAATGAAGCATATAATCCAATCATTAAGATTGTTAATGAAAAACGAGCGAGTCTTGAAAAGAAAGGATTCTCCTTTTGAGGAATCCGGTGAATCATTTCAATATTATGATAGTGATTATGATAGAATCTTTTCCTCAAAAAAAGATATATAAAGACAGGTTTCTCTCATGTAAAACTTTCAATTCTCATCAAAAAGATACATAGTTGTTTCTTCCCATAAATTAAAAAGGAATTCTCGTCTCGTAGAATCTCGTGTCATATAGTCAAATAAGAAAATGAGTTTCTATTACAACAGGGAACGAAAAAGACAATATACAGGATAGGGGTAGAAGGGATCCTTCCCTTGGCTTGAATAAAATGATCCACCAATCCAATCCCGAGGATCCATAATTCAGCCTATGGCTCCAACAATAAATAATAGAATAGATAAGTTGTTTAGTCTTCCTTCGATTTTATCGTATTGTATATCGTAAGGTCTGTACATATAAAAGATATATGCAAATACACAAAGACCCTCATAGTTCATAGTATAGGATTAGTATAAGATGTTTATTCTTTATTCGGCCCAATCTTTCTTTTTTTGAGGAAAAGATTGGGCCAAGTTTCATTGCAATAAATTAGGAGAACAAACAGGAATTGCTGAATTATACGCGCTTATTTTGTCTCTTTATCTAGCTTATCCACTGGGTCGAAATCGAATGTGATCTCTTTCCATATTTCACAAGCAGCGGCTAGCTCAGGGCTCCATTTGCAAGCTTCACGAATAATATCATTACCTTCACGAGCAAGATCACGTCCCTCATTACGAGCTTGTACACATGCTTCTAAAGCCACCCGATTAGCTACTGCACCGGGTGCATTTCCCCAAGGGTGCCCTAAAGTTCCTCCACCGAACTGTAGTACGGAATCATCCCCAAAGATTTCGGTTAGGGCAGGCATATGCCAAACATGAATACCCCCTGAAGCCACGGGCAGAACACCTGGCATAGAGACCCAGTCTTGAGTGAAAAAAATACCACGACTTCGATCTTTTTCAATAAAATCATCACGTAATAAATCAACAAAACCCAAAGTCATCTCACGTTCCCCCTCCAGTTTACCCACTACTGTACCAGCGTGAATATGATCTCCACCAGACATACGTAATGCTTTAGCTAGTACACGAAAATGCATACCATGATTTTTCTGTCTATCGATAACTGCATGCATTGCGCGATGGATGTGAAGAAGTAGACCATTGTCGCGGCAATAATGAGCCAAGCTAGTATTTGCGGTGAACCCCCCAGTTAAGTAGTCATGCATTACGATAGGAACTCCCAATTCTCTGGCAAATACCGCTCTTTTGATCATTTCTTCACATGTACCCGCAGTTGCATTCAAGTAATGTCCTTTAATTTCACCCGTTTCGGCTTGGGCTTTATAAATTGCTTCGG